TAGCATACATATCTTATATATACCTAGACTAAAAAAGATTCTGTATGCAAGATTTGAATCGATTTCACTCGATCCCTCGTTACTGCTCAGAGGAGAAGTAATAGGTAGGGATGACAGGATTTGAACCCGTGACATTTTGTACCCAAAACAAACGCGCTACCAAGCTGCGCTACATCCCTTTCAATTGGTCGACTGTGTCATTGTAGAGAATTCCTGTCTTATTTTCCAAATCCTTTTTTTTATCCTTAGCCATATCCATTGATATACAAGTTATCTTGCCATTTCTTTTTTTGGTCTCATATAACAAACCATCTAATAATAGAAGGCTTATCCATCTAATATGTATTATTAGTGATTCGATATTAGTTATTAGAAGGCTTATATATTATTTATATATTATTATAATATATATTAGATGAATCGTAAAAAAGAACTCAAAATGAATGTTTTGGGGGAATGCTCATTTGGAAAGGGATGTTTTTTCGGTTTTAAGAAAGGGAAAAATCTGATCTAACGAATCCTTGTACATTTCAATTTGAATTAGGAATTTCGTGGACAAATACAAGCGGTTCTTATCTTAACTGCTTCCATATACATCCGATCCCATATGTATTACAATTATACATTACAATAAAGAAGGAGGATTTTCAATGCGAGATCTAAAAACATATCTTTCCGTGGCACCGGTACTAAGTGCTCTCTGGTTCGGGGCTTTAGCGGGTCTATTGATAGAGATCAATCGTTTCTTCCCGGATGCGTTGACATTCCCTTTTTTTTCCTAGTTATTAACTATTGACATGGGAAGGGGTGAAGAAGATTATAGATAGAATCACAAGATCTATGACTAATCCCTCCCCCTCTTTTCTTGGATCTAAAATAGAATTAGATCCGATTAAGTACAATAAAGAAAGGAGGAAAGAGAAATAAAAACGTAGATTCAACTCCGGCTAAATTCGGTTTACGCATCCAATTCAATTGAAAAAAAAAATATCGTGAGAGCGGAAATTTGTCTAAAACAAGAATATCATACAAGATATTTAAATGAAAGAAGATTATCTTATGAATAGAATTCTATTGTAAATAGAACTCAATGAAATAGAGAAATAGAGTTCGAAATCGTTATTTTACTTTTTTTTCTATTTATATTCATTTTTTTTATTTGAATTTTTTAAATATTGAATATTACTTACTATATTTTGTTGTGATTGCAACGAAATCTTTCCAAATTTCTAGTTCGAGCAACTTCTATTTCTTTTTTTCCTTCCTTTTTTTACCTTTAGATCGGAAAAAAGAAGGGTTGGTTAAATCAAAAACTCAAAGGGGGGTTATGTTATGGCCAGGGGTAAAGATGCCCGTGTAACGGTTATCTTGGAATGTACCAATTGTGTTCGAGGGGGTGTTAATAATAATAAGGAATCGAAGGGTATTTCCAGATATGTTACTCAAAAGAATCGACACAATACGCCTGGTCGATTAGAATTGAAAAAATTCTGTCCCTATTGTTACAAACAGACAATTCATGGGGAGATAAAGAAATAGATCGAATCAAGTCAAGTGTCTGTCTTTTTTTACAAGGAAGATGAAAGGGGACACACCGTATTCTTAATTGTTATATGGAACAGGATTTCTATAATCTATGATAGGGCTTAAATCTAGAATAACTTAAATAGAATAGAAAAAAGAAAAAAAAAAATCCTTTCCTTTTGTCATTCTCATTTTTTTGGATCAGATTCAACTAGTATTTTCGGGCTAAGGAATAAACAAACCATGGATAAATCCAAGCGACTCTTTCTTAAATCTAAGCGATCTTTTCGTAGGCGTTTGCCCCCGATCCAATCGGGGGATCGAATTGATTATAGAAACATCAGTTTAATTAGTCGATTTATTAGTCAACAAGGAAAAATTTTATCGAGACGGGTAAATAGATTGACTTTAAAACAACAAAGATTAATTACTATTGCTATAAAACAAGCTCGTATTTTATCTTTGTTACCTTTTCGTCATAAGGCGAAACGGTTTGAAAGAAAGCAGTCGACCGTAAGAACTGTTGGTCTTAGAACCAGAAATAAATAAAAAAAAAAAAAAAGCTTACTCCTCAATTAATTCAATTGAGAGTTTGTTTGAAAAATTCGAGAATCCAATCTTGCTTAGATTGTTGTATTGTAAGAAAAAACAAGAATGTGGGAACAAGAGATCCTTTTTTATTGGATATTGGACGTCTTTACTGATTTTATTTTGAGCGGCTTTATCATATTCTCTTTTTTATCATATTCTCCTTATCATATTATCATATTAATTTCTACTCTACCTTCCCGGAGTTCATTCTCCAGCGAACTACATTTCAAATATTCTAGCGGATTCCTGACAATCTACTTCTTTTAGGATCTCATTGGAAATCATATAAAGACAATTCCTATTTAATATAGCGAGTTGTGCAAGCATTTTACGATTAAGAAGCAACTGCTTCTTGTACAGATTGTGTATAAATTTACTATAAATATAGGATACGCCGTTCTGGCGAATTGCTGCATTTATTCGAGTGATCCACAAACGACGAAAATCTCTCTTTTGTCTATCTCTATCTCGATGAGACGAAAACAAAGCTCTTATTCTCTGTTGAATCATTGTTCGAGTCAGTTTTCCACGAGCCCCCCGCCAGCTTGATGCAAATAAACGCGTTTTTGTTCTACGTCTACGAGCTATATATCCCCGTCTAATTCTGGTCATTGAATAAATGAAACTTTAATGAATAACTAATAATTTTTTTTTCTTTCAGTTATTCTTTTCCTCTTTCCTAGTTTCTTAATAACAAAACGGATTCTTCCAATGTATAAAACAAAAATTCCAACGGCTTTGGCTACTATAACCTTCCCGACCACGATTTATCTTTTTTTTTTTTATCCGTATTTCACCTCGAAATAATAAATAGTATTGATACTCGGTATTAAAAAACCTAAAAGATAAAAAACTACTAAATAGAAATGAATAAAGAAATCGTGGGTTCCTTCGTTTCTATGGTTACGTCTTAAACGGTGAGGTCCTCTCTATACACCGGAGCCCCTGACTTCATTTAATCAATGCCATTGGGAACGTGTACAGTTCACATTCTCTGGCTCTACCCATGAATTATCTAGTCATAGGTCTTTCACAACGAGACCCACCTATACAGTAACGATATTGAATTATGAAGATTAGCTGAGTAGCTGACCCTTTTAGTCCGTTTTTTCCAATTTTTCCAAAGTAGGTGCATAAGATTTCTGCTTTGAAAATGGGATTTCCCCCGCTTAATGGATAACCATTTGTTACCAATGGGGAATTTTTTCATCTTCAATTCAAAATTGAAATGCTTGGATTTGCACCAATGGAAACCATAAATTCCAACACGCTAGAAGGATATAATATATCTTTTTTTATGTCTTTTTATTTAATAGTGAACGGCCCTTGCTTCTATTTTATCCCATTCACAGGTACTGACATTGAAACTTGATATTTTTTCCCTTTATTTTGTCCGAGCGAGGATCTGAACGAGTCGCACATACACCCTAGTACATGTTCCTCGGCGCTGAGGACATCCCCGCAGGGCGGGTGATTTCGTGACAGTTCTGATTGGCTGTCTTGTGTTTCTAATAAGTTGTTTAATAGTTGGCATCTTGAATCGTATACATAATGAGTGGGTGGGTTTAGATCGATCCGAACCCCACCCGGCCTGCTTAGGAATAATAGTCAACATTACGAAACACGGAAGTAGGAAGTTTAATTAAGCGCAACTCCCTGGTTGTGATTAGGATAAGGTGCAATCAAAACATTTTGAACCCCTATACGCGGGTACCATGAATATGCTGAAACCCAGCAATCTTAGCTAATGAATCCGTGTATATTTCAATTTGAATTAGGAATTCCGTGGACAAATGCAAGCGGTTCTTATCGTAACTGCTTCCATATGGATTCGATCCCATATGTATTACAATTATACATTACAATAAAGAAAGAGCAAGTTGATCTTCCCGGATGTGTTGACATTCCCTTTTTTTTCCTAGTATTTAAAGGGAAAACGAAAGGGAAACTTATCGCAATTCTCGTGGTGTTGCGGGGTTGGGAGAATCGTCCAGACGAGGATGGTCATCCCGTACACGAACAAGAATATCTTTAATCCCTATAGCATCAATAATTCCATAATCTTTGGCTTCGGTTGCTGACATAAAAATATTTCTTTCCAAATGGTCGTTTATAACCCTTGGGGGTTTGCCTGTTCTTTGTACATAAACCCTTAGGACCATTTCGCGAATTTCTTCTATTTCCTCTGAGTCCACGAATACCTCCGCCGCTGGGTCTTTGGCAGTATAAGAGGACGCGGGCTGATGCATCATTACCCTGATGATATCACAAATGGTTCCTCTATCTCGGATGATGAGGAGAGGGGATGATAATTAAGAAAAACAAGATAGAATTGAGCAACCGTACAGGCATCTTCGGCACATTGCATACGGCTCCACAATCGAATTCACTTTGACCTGACCTTCCAGTGAAGAAAGAGAAAATAATATAGATTAGATATAGGGTTTAGTTTCTCAGATCCGGGTCGGCAAATGATCCAATTACCATCCTTGCTTTCAGAACAGTTAAAAAATACTATGATGGCCCCGTTGCTTTTTATATATTATTTCGTTTGTGATTCAGCAATCCCAAAGTTTCTTTTTTTTTTTTTTCGTACTCTTTCATTTTATAGGGGAGAAACAAAAAAGTTTGTGACGCTGAAAAGGTCCCGGAGAAAATCGGGGAATACCTCTTATACTAATTTGATAGTGCCCTTTCGATATATAATCTATGTTTTGAAAATATATATATATTTCATATCGAATTCGAGAAGTGCCATGCTATTATTACTTAATATTCATATTTCATATGGCGAAGGCATAGTCTTTTTTCTTAAAAAACGCATTGGCGCCAAGCGTTAGGGGATGCTAGGCGTTTGGTAATTTCTCCGCCGACCAGGAGAAAGGATCCCATTGAGGCGGCTAATCCCAGGCCTAGTGTATAGACATGAGGTGTTACGAATTGCATAGTATCATAAATGACTAATCCGGCTACTGCCAACCCGCCGGGAGAGTTTATAAAGAAATAAAGATCTTTATTCGCATCCTCTATGCTGAGAAATATCATCAGCCCAGCAATGTGATTCCCGATCTCGTAATCAACTTCTTGGCCTAAAAAGAGGGATCTGCTTCGATAAAGTCCGTTAATTAGGATAAAATTTGTATCCCTTAAGATAAGAGCCGTACATGCACCTTTTGATGCATACGGTTTAACAAAATTTGCGAAAAAAAGAATCAATGTGTAGATTCCGGCCCTCTTTCTTTTGTTTTTTATGGCGGGACACCCTTTTTCTAATCTAATTTTATAATTTATTAAAGAAGCGTCTTTATTTTTTTCTTTTTTCAAGAAAGACGCCTTTTCCTTTGTCCCCCTTCCCTATAAATAAACAAAATCCATTAAACTTATCGACCTAACTTCTCATTGATGTATGGTTTCACCGAGATCGAATCCCAATCACGATGTTATTTTCTTGTTCCTAATGGACTTCCTCAGTTGTTTTAGGTTTCTGCTCTACTCCGAGTAAAAATAGACCCGATTTAGATTTGCACATACAGCAGGACACATCTTACTAATATAAAACTTCGTTTTTTTCCTACCACTTACTTCTTTTTCAATTCATTTCCTATCTTCTGCCAAATATTCGACGTATTTATCCTATTTTTGGGGGTATTAAAAGTCATAAATTTTTTTCTTATTCAAAAGATCTTTTATGATCTATGATATAAGTATTATGAAATTAAGTATTAATAATCATAAATATATTTATTACCAATTGGGTTTTTTCTAAACAGAGCCTGGGTCCTTCATTTTTTTGGTCCACCCAAGCTAACCATAAATTTTTATAAATTAGATTCTAATTGATAATATTGATTTGAATACCCCCCAAAATAGATCGAATTGTACATAATTGAACTTAACAATCGAACTTCCTTCACGCTCCAAATTTTTGATAATTCAGTCTTTCTTGGGCAAAATGGGCGATATCTCGATCGGGGGAGACAACGGGAAAATCCCATATAGCCCAAAATATCTGACAAGTCGCACTACAGGTCAACCCAAGAAGCTTCTTCATCTCCGGGAATCCGGAAAGGTATTTTTGGAACACCAATAGGCATAAAAAGCGAGCAACAAAAAACCGCGACCCTGGAAGAAGGTGGAATAAAAAATAAAATAAGGTGTTGTTATCGGCCTTACGCGGCGCGGGATCTTTCATGTGTAAGCGTCGGTCGGACCGCGTCCGCTTTGGTGTGGAAGCGTCAGAAAACCTTGATTGCCTTAATCATATTGTCTTTTATCATCTTTTATCCATAGCGGTGAAAACAAATTACGATAGGTTTTTTGAATGATTAACAACTATGTATTTGTTCATAGAAAATGGGATCAACCCCCATTGCGTATTGGTACTTATCGGATATAGAATAGATCTGCTTCTCATTGTTCCTACGAACCGAATTCTTACGTTTTTACTAAAAAAAAACAAGAATATAACAAATATTAATCCTTTCTCCGAGAGAATCCACTGAAAGGGGGAGGTCCATAGCATAGTTTTTCCAATGCAATAAAGTTACATAGTGTCTATTTTTCGTTGATAAAGGGGTATTTACATGGGTTTGCCTTGGTATCGTGTGCATACCGTCGTATTGAATGATCCCGGCCGTTTGCTGGCTGTCCATATAATGCATACAGCTTTGGTTTCTGGTTGGGCCGGTTCAATGGCTTTATATGAATTAGCAGTTTTTGATCCCTCTGACCCCGTCCTTGATCCAATGTGGAGACAAGGTATGTTCGTTATACCCTTCATGACTCGTTTAGGAATAACTAATTCATGGGGTGGTTGGAGTATCACAGGGGGAACTGTATCGAATCCGGGTATTTGGAGTTACGAAGGTGTGGCCGGCTCACATATTATGTTTTCTGGCTTGTGCTTCTTGGCAGCTATCTGGCATTGGGTGTATTGGGATTTAGCAATATTTTCTGATGAACGCACAGGAAAACCCTCTTTAGATTTGCCCAAGATTTTTGGAATTCATTTATTTCTTTCAGGGCTAGCTTGCTTTGGTTTTGGTGCATTTCATGTAACAGGGTTGTATGGTCCTGGAATATGGGTGTCCGATCCTTATGGACTAACCGGGGAGGTACAACCTGTAAATCCAGCATGGGGCGTAGAAGGTTTTGATCCTTTTGTTCCAGGAGGGATAGCCTCTCATCATATTGCAGCGGGGACTTTAGGTATATTAGCGGGTCTATTTCATCTTAGTGTCCGTCCGCCCCAACGTCTCTACAAGGGATTGCGTATGGGCAATATTGAAACCGTCCTTTCCAGTAGTATTGCTGCTGTCTTTTTTGCAGCTTTTGTTGTTGCTGGAACAATGTGGTATGGTTCAGCAACTACTCCTATCGAATTATTTGGTCCCACCCGTTATCAATGGGATCAGGGATACTTCCAGCAAGAAATATATCGAAGAGTTGGCGCTGGGCTAGCAAAAAATCAAAGCTTATCAGAAGCTTGGTCTAAAATTCCTGAAAAATTGGCTTTTTATGATTACATCGGGAATAATCCTGCAAAAGGGGGATTATTCAGAGCGGGTTCAATGGACAGCGGGGATGGAATAGCTGTTGGGTGGTTAGGACATCCTATCTTTAGAGATAAAGAGGGGCGTGAACTTTTTGTACGTCGTATGCCTACTTTTTTTGAAACATTTCCGGTTGTTTTGGTAGACGGAGACGGAATTGTTAGAGCCGACGTTCCTTTTAGAAGGGCAGAATCGAAGTATAGTGTCGAACAAGTAGGTGTAACCGTTGAGTTCTATGGTGGCGAACTCAATGGAGTCAGTTATAGTGATCCTGCTACTGTTAAAAAATATGCTAGACGCGCTCAATTAGGTGAAATTTTTGAATTAGATCGCGCTACTTTGAAATCGGATGGTGTTTTTCGTAGCAGTCCGAGGGGCTGGTTTACTTTTGGGCATGCTTCGTTTGCTCTGCTCTTCTTCTTCGGGCACATTTGGCATGGTGCTAGAACCCTCTTCAGAGATGTTTTTGCTGGTATTGACCCGGATTTGGATACTCAATTAGAATTTGGAGCATTCCAAAAACTTGGAGATCCAACTACAAAAAGACAAGCAGTCTGATACAGGATTTCTCTGTTATTTATTTTTTCTTTCTTTTTTTGATTTCACATAGGTTAAGGTTAACCGAAAAATCTTCTTCCCCTTTTCTTTGACTCTTTCTTTTTCTTTATCGGAGAGATAATCTCAAATAAATAGGTACGGAAGTTATAATTGTAAGTAAAGCACGATCGAATTTATGGAAGCATTGGTTTATACATTCCTCTTAGTCTCCACTCTAGGGATCATTTTTTTCGCTATCTTTTTTCGAGAACCGCCTAAAATTCAAACTAAAAAGACGAAATGATTTTTTATTATATCAATTGAAGTAATGAGCCTCCCAATGTTGGGAGGCTCATTACTTCAACTAGTCCCCGTGTTCCTCGAACGGATCTCTTAATTGTTGAGAGGGTTGCCCAAAAGCAGTATATAAGGCATACCCCGTAAAACTTACAAGTAAACCAGATATAAAGATGGCGACTAGGGTTGCTGTTTCCATTATTATATAATTTCAAGAACAAAAAAAATGGATCTCTGAAAAAAGCGTTTATTTACAACGGAATGGTATACAAAGTCAACAGATCTCAATTAATACAAAATAGGATGTATGGCTACACAAACTGTTGAGGATAGTTCTAGAGCTAGACCAAAACAAACAGGTTTAGGGGGGTTATTGAAACCATTAAATTCAGAATATGGTAAAGTAGCTCCTGGGTGGGGAACTACCCCTTTGATGGGTCTTGCAATGGCTCTATTTGCGGTATTCTTATCTATTATTTTGGAAATTTATAATTCTTCTGTTTTATTGGATGGAATTTCAATGAATTAGATTCACACTAACCGCGAATTCTTGGCTTTTTCAATAGAAAATAAAGCATTTCGGTTTTGGATTTTTATCTGATTCTATTTTTTTGTTATTGGTAGTTCGATCGTGGAATTTCTTTCTGTATTTCCGGAATATGAGTGTGTGACTTGTTATAATGGATCTTATTGATAGTACAGAGAGTGGGTCTGTCATCTTGATAGAGATGGTTTTACCTCGTCGGATATTCATTCTCCTATCTGAAGCACGGAATAGATGAAATAGATCAAAAAAAAAATATATATATTCACTATGATTCCTACTTAATATTCACACCCCGTGACCGGATTCCAAAAGAATTTCCAAAGAGTTATAAATCAAAATACTTTTCTTTTATTTTTAACCCCCCCTGTTTTATTTTGATCCAAGTAAAAATAAAAAACTTTCTTTGGATTTTGAGTCATTATATTTATCATTCAATAAGTGATGATCCGATGGTTCTTACTCAGGGAATCCTTGGATTTAGTTTGAATTTTTATTGAATCATCGTGGTTCGAGTATGAATCTGGGGTTTCCATCGATTCATAGGGTCTTAACAAGATAATTCCTATCATTAATAAAGAAAACAAGAGTAAAGCTGCATTACAAAAAAAAAAAAAAAATCAAAGAAATAGGTAAATAGAAGATTCAAGAGGCCTGGAACGACCAACAGAGCTGACTTGAAATTTTGGCATTATGACCACAAAAAAAAGCTTTCGGATTTTTTATTTTTACTCTTTCATATTTTCCGAGAAGTGATAGGGAGTTGATTACGAAGTTTCAAGCTTTCTATTACATATCCCCTGTAACCAAAGCTATTTTTGGGTTTTTTGTTTGAGCTGTACGAGATGAAATTCTCATATACGGTTCTCAGAGGGGGAGTCCCTTTGGTTTACCTATCTCAATAAAGTCTATGATTGGTTCGAAGAACGTCTCGAGATTCAGGCCATTGCGGATG